TAATTCTGTAAAGCTTCTGCATAATTTCCTTCGGATTGAGCTGACATCCGTTACGGTCGTCATTCGATTAAAAGAATCTCCGTTCCAGAACCGTACGTGAGATTTTCATCTCATACGGCTCCTCCTTTATATGCATAATGAGAATATTCAACCGTTTTTGATTCCATGTATCGATTATTCTCATTATGAATTGAGCGGGGCTAGTGTTTTTGCACGAAATTTCTAGCCAACCTTCCTGCGCGGGAGCTTTTGTTAACATCAAACGTGTTGGTACTAGATAGAAATGGTAACTCCAACAATTTCTTTGTCCTCAACGCCCCCTAATTTACAGGAATTAGTCACTTCAACAGTCTTTGATGGTTATATGGGTATCCAAGGTACGAACGAGATGGATATTTGTTGTCCCAACCATTCTTTTAAGTCCCAATCCAGATAAGGAAGGGAGGTCAGTCATTTTTAACAAAGCTTTCGTCTTGTTGATTTCTAGGTGTAGTGCTTTTCCCCTATGCTGCCTATTAGGACTAGTAGAGTGGGATTGACCTGTAATACAGAACCGATAGGTGTAACCTTTCGCTCAATACTAAAATGGAAGCATATGAGGCTGCATTAATCGGGGATACACGACAGAAGGAATTGTTCTCTTTCTAAACTTCACCTTCAATAAGCGTAGATTTTTTCAATAATATATCAAAATAATAATATTTTTTCTTTCTATCCCGAATTTTTTGTCTTTCTTTTCTTATAAGACTGGGGAAAAAAAAGAATCAAATCACACCATCTCTGTAATAGGTAAATGCCTCCTTTTCGCCTGAAGTTGTTGGAATTATTCGTAATAAAATATTGGCCACAACTGAAAAGGTCTTATCAATAAAATTTCCATTTATCCGTGATCTAGGCATAGGTAACCAATCCATTCTAAAATTCTTTTCATTCTCCCTAGGGGGAAAATGATCCTACAAAGAAAGGAATTGTACAATACGAAATAGCATAAAAAAGATTCATAAAAAAAAAAAAAGAAATTCAATATAATATTTATATAAAAAAATGTAAAGATACGAGCCCTCTACTACTACTCATATTCAAAGACTCAAATTGCTCCTTTTTGTTTTGCAGGAATCAAAAAAAAGATTTGAATACGATTCGAATTCATCCAATCCAAATGTAGTATACCAATGGGCGAACTAGTCTTATTTAATCGAAGCTGAAGAATCAAAGAATTTTTCTTCTAGATTCGGGCGAAATTGATTGAATTTTGATCCAAAGAGGGAGGGAAAAAGAATCGAATAATTATTTATTCTATGATATAAATAGAATAACCGTCTATTTTGTTTGTGTTATGCGCATAGTCAGTAGACACTATACAATCAAATAGCCCCAGGATGAGTCATTTGTAAGAGATCTATGAACTAATCGATTTTTTGGCGAAAACTTGAATTTAAAGGAATTTTATAATTTTTATGGAATCGTCATCGAAAGGTATCCATTAATCATAGTCTAAAAAACATAAACCCACCAATCCGTTGATTCCTTCCAATTCATTGATTTAATCCCGTATAAATATCATATCAGAAAAGGGCGGGAACATCACCTTCGCAAATATTAACAATCTATCTTTTACTTTAGCCTTTCACAAGAAAAAACTTTTTTATTTGAATTACCAAGCCTTGAATTTGGAATTGAAGTAAAGATCTTTATCAAAAATTGTATATTTTTTTAGTTAGAATTGGGTGGTTGGACCTTACCTAGCCAATCCAAACAAAAATATGAATAACTCGCTATTCATTCTGTTACTGGGTCATAATTGTTGTGTAGGAGAGGTGGCCGAGTGGTTCAAGGCGTAGCATTGGAACTGCTATGTAGACTTTTGTTTACCGAGGGTTCGAATCCCTCTCTTTCCGTACCTTCACCCAACTCACCAACATCGCTGACCATAACAAATCAACCCAGAGGTAGATCCTTCTTTCTATATATATTGATGATTGATATAGATAGATAGATTCTAGATATATATAGATTTTCGATTTCGAATTTAATTGCTGTGATATGTAAAATTATGGAATAAGGTCGACAAGAAATAAAAAGATCTCTGTCGATCTATGATACATGAATGGGAAAAATCCGGATCAAACCCCTTACCTTAATCTTAAATCAATTTAGTTTGGCGAAAGGGGGCTAATTTTTCTGAAACCTTTTCTAAACCTTTTTCTTTAAGGTAGGCTTAAGTCTGACGGGAATAATATTCTACGACTAGCAATTCATTTATTTTCAAACCGACCCACTTATTATCTATTATTTGATTGACTACTCCTTTATATGGGAATGGGTGAAGAGTCAAATGTTTTGGCAATTCCTCGCTGTGGGATGAATCTAGATAATTTTGAACAAGAGCTTTGGATTTTTGCTTATCCCTCGCCATAACAGTATCATTGGGTTTGCAACGATAACTTGGTATATCTACCATACGACCATTAACTAAAATATGTCTATGATTAACTAATTGGCGGGCTCCAGGAATAGTCGGAGCCATACCCAACCGAAAAAGGATGTTGTCCAAACGCATTTCAAGTAATTGGAGTAAAACCTGACCTGTTGACCCTTTGGCTTTTCTAGCGATACGAAAGTATTTAAGTAATTGTCGTTCTGTAATACCATAATGAAAACGTAATTTTTGTTTTTCTTCTAGACGAATACGATATTGAGATCTTTTCCCGGAACGTGATGGGTTTCTAAGATCTCTAGGCTTTTTATTAGTTAGTCCTGGTAAAACCCCCAGACGTCGTATTTTTTTGAAACGAGGCCCTCGGTAACGCGACATAAAGACTCCTTATTTATTGTTATTGATATTTCATTTTTTTTAACGAAATTAAAACTGAACTAAATTTTAAATGAAGCGAAATCCCCTGAAGTATTCTATTAATTGTACTCGAACGAATAATGGCACTAGAAGGAATAGTGAGATGAAAGATGTACGTATCCGAAGTTCCTCCTTGTTTTTGTATTAATATTCATTATTTTTTTGTTTGAAATGAAAGTTCATTTATGAATTTCATTTTCATATTTTAGTTTAGTATTTACATTTTTATAATTATTGGAATTGTATTTAATATAGTAATTATTAATATAGTAATTAATTATTAATTGAATTATTGTATATGTATAAATTATTGTTTGTATATATTTATTCTTATGTTTAGTGAATATTTCATTTTGAATTTTTGTTGTATATTTCTTTTTATTTCTTTAGATTCTATAGAATCTAAAGAAATATATAAATAGAAAAGATGGATTCAAAATTTTTTATTTACAATTTCTATATATATTTTATTTCATTAAATAAAAAAAAAAGAATTCTATTTATTTTCTAAAAATTAGATAATAAAAAAATCGAAAATTAAGAATAGAAAAAAGAATAGAAAATAGAATAATATATAGAATAATATATAGTATACAAAATATACCAACATATAAAAATAAGAAAAAGATCCTTTCCGGAATTGATTTGTTCTGCCGAGATTTCACTTTTTCATTGACGTTTTTTTTGTAGTTGGAAGTTTCTATGACATAAAAAATCGTCGACCTTTTGAAAAAGGAAAGGTGTCTTTATTCTTTAATTTCAAAGAAACATTCTCAATAATATAAACAAATAGAACAAATAGAACAAATAGAGAAAAGCCGGCTATCGGAGTCGAACCGATGACCATCGCATTACAAATGCGATGCTCTAACCTCTGAGCTAAGCGGGCTCACATAAAATAAACTTTACATGCATAATAATTCCATCAATTATATCTTAGCTATTAACTATCCATAAATCATCAAAAATATCGAATATAAATCGATTTCAAATCGATATTACAGTAAATTAAATAGAGTAAGTAATTAACTAGAGTATATAAATAAGATAAAGATTACTATACCGATCGATAATTTATATTGATTCCATTCCAATTCTAACAATAAAAATCATACATTTATCCTTTTTTTTCAAAAAAATTTGTAATTCGATTCTAATTTTAGATCGAATTATATTAGATATTCGATTCGATTTTGATTCGTTTTTCTAATCTTTTTAATATACATTTCTTTATAAAAAAAATCTTTATAAAAATTGGAATATATTCTTATAATATTTTAATATAATATTAAGAAATAGAATTTTTTCTATTCAATTTCAATTTTGAGTTCTAGCTATAACAATAGATTAAGTTAAAGATTTTTTATTTTTTTTTCTCTTTTTCTATCTTTTAGATATATTATAGAGGTCTACCTTAAGAAAAGCATAAAAAAAATGGAATAGGCCATAAATAAAGAAAAAAAATAATAAAAATATAGAAAAGATGCAATTCAGATCAGAATAAGACATTCCTATGCTTTAATTTGGAAACTAAGACAAAGACCCGATCCTTTGAGTATTCCAACTTTCATGGGAAAATGAAAAGAAAGGTTCATATATATAGTGATAGATATACGTCTATATTGAATTGAAGATAAAAAAACGATAGAATTATTTCTGATTGGCCCATATCAAATATGAGCGCCCCCTAGAAATGAAAGAAAATAGGCAAAATCAAATAGGATGAAATGCCTGTCGGTATATGAATTTTTATATAATAATGAATTCAACAGTTCCAAACGAAAGGATAAAAAAGGGAAAGTAGGTCATACTGAGATCTTAAGCATAAAAGGGGGGATATGGCGAAATCGGTAGACGCTACGGACTTAATTGGTTTGAGCCTTAGTATGGAAACCTACTAAGTGAGAACTTTCAAATTCAGAGAAACCCTGGAATTAAAAAAAATGGGCAATCCTGAGCCAACTCCTTCTTTCCAAAAGGAAGAATAAAAAAGGGATAGGTGCAGAGACTCAATGGAAGCTGTTCTAACAAATGGAGTTAACGGTCTTGCGTTGTTATAAGAATTCTTCCATCGAAACTCCAAAAAGGATGAAGAATAAACCTATACGCATACATACGTAAATATAAATACTACATCTATATTAAT